CTTACTAAGAAACTAAAAAAAACTTCCGAAATGAAGGGAATTCAAAAAGAGTCACAAGATGTATTTACCGAAGAAGACCCTTTTTCCGAAAAAAGGGGGGCTCTGGAAAAAATTGATGAAACGAAAGAGATAGAGGATGAATTACATTTTATTAAAGCTATATGTTCTCTGGATGAAAATAAAGAAAATTGTAAGGCCGCTATGGTGAAAAAAAATATATATAAACACGTTTTCTGGTTTGAAAAGCCTCTTGTGACTCTTTTTTTCGACTATAAAAGATGGAATTACCCATTACGATATATAAAAAACGATCAATTTGAAAATGCTGTCAGAAATGAAATGTCACAATATTTTTTTTTTTTTTGTCAAAATGATGGAAAACGAAAAATTTCTTTTACATATCTACTCAGTTTAGTAAATTTTTGGGAAATGATACAACGAAAGATATCTTTGAATGAATTAGCATTCGATTCTAATAAATTATATAATTATTGGACTTATAATACTAGATACAAAAAGAATAAACAAATTAATGAAATTATAAATAGAATTGAAGTTCTAGACAAAGAATTACTTTTTCTAGATATACTTGAAAAAAAGACTAGATTATGTAATTGTGATCAAAAAAAAGAATACTTGCCTAAGATATATGATCCTTTATTGAACCAACCTTTTGGTGAAACACTAACACTAAAAAAAAAACGGGTTTCGCCTTTAAGTATAAATGAAACCTTTTCTATAAATAAGATTCATGGTCTACTTTTCACCAATTATCTAGAATTTGAACATAAAATGTCTTATGATAAAAAATTATTTTTTATCATAAAAATAAATTTTTTGTTGACCTTAATTAATGAATTTTCGAAAGAACCAACACCCTATTTCAATTTGAAAAAACTTTTTTTATTTCCGAAAAAAAAAAGAGCTTCAAAAGAGCGATATCAATTTTTATTTCATGTAGTTATAAATAATAATCATAAAAAATCCATTATTAAAAAGAAATCCGATAGAGTAAAAGGAATACGTAAAAAAATTTCCCATTGGTCATACAAATTAATCGACGAATTGGAACAACAGGAAAGGGGAAATGCGGAAGACCGATTGGCGGAAGATCATGGTATTCGCTCAAGAAAAGTAAAACGTGTAATTATTTTTACTGATAAACAGACAAATACCGAGGAGGTGGCTTTAATACGTTATTCACACCAATCGGATTTTCGTCGAGATATAATCAAAGGTTCTAGGCGCACCCAAAGGCGTAAAACAGTTATTTGGGAGCTGTTTCAAACCAATCTACACTCTCCACTTTTTTTGGAACGAAAAAAAGATAATAAACTATTCGATTTGTATTTTAAATTTTATGAACTGATGAAATTGATGTTTAGAAATGCAATTCATAAAAAAAAACAACTAAAACTTTCAGATTATAAAAATGAAGAAGATAAAAAAGAAATGGCGAAAAACACCAAAGAAGAGAGAACTTGTATCGAAATAGCAGAAACTTGGGATACCATTCCATTTGCTCAAACAATGAGAGGTTGTATGTTAGTAACCCAATCCGGTCTTAGAAAATATATTATATTACCTTCATTGATATTAGCTAAGAATATAGGACGGATGTTATTATTTCAATTTCCCGAATGGTCTGAGGATTTAAACCAATGGAATAGAGAGATACATGTTAAATGTACTTATAATGGAGTTCAATTATCAGAAAGGGAATTTCCTAAAAAGTGGTTAACAGATGGTATTCAAATAAAAATTCTATTTCCTTTCCACTTTAAACCTTGGTACAGATCTAAGTTCCGATCCCTTCATAGGAATACAATAAAAAAAAAAAGAAATAAAGAAGATTTTTTTTTTTTAACAGTTTGGGGAATGGAAGCGGAAATGCCTTTTGGTCCTCCCCGAAAAAGGCCCTCCTTTTTTGAACCTATCTTTAAAATACTCGAAAAAAAAATTTTAAAATTGAAAAAAAAATTTACACCCCAACGATTTATAATAATGATAATGAATAACGAAAGAACTCATTTGTTACTAAAAGATAAAATTTTTGTTTTCAATATTAATGAGTCCTTTTTAAAAACAAAAAACTTGTTAAAAGAAAATAATATATTCAAGTTTATATATATATATCAACCAAGTGAAACTAAAACAGAAAAAGATTCTCTACTCAAAAATAATCTAATTGATGACTCATCTATTCAAAAAAAATCAAAAGATTCTAAAAAATATTTATCGACAAAGAATAAAATGAAATATCTGATTGATAAAACAAAAAAAATAAAAAAAGAAAGAAAAAAAACATTTTTAACTATCTGTATTTTTCCTAATAAAACAAAAAATAAAAAACGAATTGATCGAATCAAATTAAACAAATTTACAAAACGCCTTTCTGGGATATTAAAAAACAATTCACGATTCATTTACGAATCCAAAATGTTTTTTTTTAAAATTTTAAAATTTTTTATAAAAGAAACATACATAAATATTTTTCTATTTATCAGTAACATAAAAATACTAAGTCTCAATGTACAATTCTTTCTTCAATCAATAAAAAACAATTTTGATAAGTACATTTACAATAATCAAAAAAAGAAAGAAAGAATTGAGCAAACAAAACAAATCACAATTCGGTTTATTTCAACTTTACAAAAATTACTTAATATTAATAATAAAAACTCAACTCTTATGTTTGGCTTATCTTCTTTGTCACAAACATATGTGTTTTATAAATTCTCAAAAATTCCAATTAATTACTTGGCTAAGTTAAGATATGTACTTCATCATGAAACGTCTGTTTTTAGTAAGAATGTAATTCCAACATTATTTTTTAGAACACAAAGAATTTTTCATTGCGACTCAAAAAAATTAAGACATAAAAAACGTTGGAATTATGAAAAATGGAAAGATTGTCTAAAAGATTCTTATCACTATGATTTATCACCAATTATATGGTCTCGATTAGTACCAAAAAAATGGAGAAATAGAGTCAATCAGCATTCTACAATTCAAAAGAAAGATTTAAACAAAGAATATTTATCTGAGCAATCCTCATTAATTCATCATGAAAAAACTTTCGTGTCAGATCAAAACTGTCAGTTTAAAAAAAATTATCGATATGATCTTTTATCATATTTATACTATAATTATAATTTTGAAAAAAAGGAAAATAAGTCGGCCTACTCTATTTATATGTCTAAATCACCATTAAAAGAAAAATTACAAGTAACAAAAAAAAAAATCACTTTTATAAATTATAATACAGATAAAACCAAATTACTCGATAAAGTTAAAATAAAAAATATCCCTATCAATAATTTTTTCAATAATTATCGACAATACGAAAATATTAGGAATATAGAGCAAAAGGTGAATACAAAATATTTTGACTGTAAAATTATTTTAAAGATAAAAAAAATATATCTTTTTGAGAAGCAACGTTTTTTTTATCTTACACTTTATCAAAAAAAGAAAAATAAAATACTAAATAAGGAGAGATCGAATGTGGAACTTTGGTTTTTACAAAAATTTTTACAATTTTATAATGTAAAAATTAATGAAAGTACAACAAAAAAAAATTATATATCATTGAATGAAAAAAAACAAACAAAATATAAGAATAATACAAAAACAGGATTTGACATCTTCCTCAAAAGATATTTGATTTTTCAATTGAGATGGGATAATCTTATGAAGCAAAAAATAATCAACAATATTAAAATATATTGTTTCCTACTTAGACTTCTAAATCCAAAGGAAATGGCTCTATCGTCTATTCGAAGAGAAGAAATGAGCCTGAATATCATGTTGATTCAGAATAAATTCACTTGTACCAAATCGATGAAAGGGGGAATATTAATTCTTGAACCGATTCGTCTGTCTATAAAGAAAAATAGAAAATTTATTTTTTATAAAATTGTACGTAGTTCATGTTTTTCTAAGAACAAGCACCAAACAAATCAAAGAAACAAAAAGATATTATATATTATTAATAATACAACAACCGCACAACATCAAAAAAATATGAGTGTAAATAAAAATGACAATTTTGATGATCTATTTGTTCCTGAAACTATTTTATCATCTCGACGTTGTAGAGAATTTAGAATTTTAATTTGTTTCAATTTCAAAAAAAATGTAAATCGGACAAATGAAAAAAAAAAATTAATTAAATTGAAGTTTTTTCTTTGGACCAGTTTTCGATTAGAGGATTTTACTTGTATAAATCGATATTGGTTTAATACTAATAATAGCATCCGTTTCAGTATGTTAAGGATACGTATGTATCCACAGTTGAAAATTCGTTGATGATATATTTTTTTCCTATATGAATTTTTACTCATCATCTACATTATAACAGAATTTAAATCAGGTTCTAAAGATTTACTTTTTGAATATTAATGATATAGAATTATATAATAAATGAAAATAAAGTTCACATGCAGTAAACAATTCATTTCTTAAATCTAAAAATAAAATGTAATGCGAGTCAAGTTTCTTAAATTTTCAAAAGCTATTGCGCACACATAAAATCGAAAATAGTTGATTGATTAAAAATTTAGATAAATCATTGATTCATCTAATATCTAAATATATGATTCAGTTACAAATTTATTAGATTGAAATTTTATGATGTTTGACAATAAATATTTCTAGATCCAATGTCACATTCAGTAAAGATTTATGATACATGTATCGGGTGCACTCAATGTGTTCGAGTTTGTCCTACAGATGTATTAGAAATGATCCCTTGGGACGGTTGCAAAGCTAAGCAAATTGCTTCTGCTCCACGAACAGAAGACTGTGTCGGTTGTAAAAGATGCGAATCTGCCTGCCCAACAGATTTTTTGAGTGTTCGGGTTTATCTATGGTATGAAACAACTCGCAGCATGGGTCTAACTTATTAATTAAATTTTTGTTTTAACAATAAAACCCGTACTTCATAATTAATATTTTTGTTTTGAGTACGGGTTTATAACGACTAGTTCAAGTGTAAT